ACCCATATGAGATACAGAAGAATAGGCTATTCTCTTTTTTAAATTACGTTGGCCAGGGGATGTTGAAGCTGCATAGATGATTTGTATTGTGCCTACTATTAACAACCAGGGCGAAAATATAGAATGAGCGCGGGGTAATAATTCCATATTGATTCGAATCAACCCATAAGCTCCCATTTTTAATAAGATTCCAGCTAGAAGCATACAAGTACTGTAATGTGCTTCTCCATGGGTATCTGGTAACCATGTATGGAGAGGTATAATCGGTGATTTGACAGCAAAAGCAATCATAAATACCAGATAAAATATGATTTCCAATGCTACAGGGTACGGTTGATTAACTAATGTTTCCAAATTTAATGTTGGTTCATTGGAACCATATAAACTGATACCCAAAACCCCTATCAAGAGAAAAATAGAACCTCCTGCAGTGTACAAAATAAACTTTGTAGCTGAGTATAGGCGTTTCCTTCCTCCCCACATAGATAGGAGTAAATAAACAGGAATTAATTCTAACTCCCACATGATGAAAAAAAGTAAAAGGTCTCGAGAAGAAAATAATCCAATTTGACCACTGTACATTGTTAACATCAAGAAATGGAATAATCGGGAATCTCGAGTAACTGGCCGACCCGCTAAAGTAGCTAAAGTGGTGATAAAGCCGGTAAGCAAAATGGGTCCTATAGAAAGTCCATCTATTCCTAATCTCCAATCAAAATCAAAAAAATTAATCCATTTATAATCCTCCGAAAATTGGATTAATGGATCATCCAATTGAAAATGATAACCGAATGCATAGGTCGTTAGAAGGAGTTCTAAGATGCATATACATATGGTATACCACCTTATTATCTTATTTCCTCTATGAGGTAGAAAGAAAATTAAGGAACCCGCGAATATAGGGAAAACTACAATTATGGTTAACCAAGGAAAATAATTCGTGGTAAAGACAAGATACACTTGGACAAAAAAACCAAATGAATTTGTGTGGAATTTGTTAGAACATATTAATAAGCTAGACCCATGCTGCGAGTTGTTTCATGCCATAAATAAACTCGAACACTCAAGAAATCCGTTGGACAGGCGGATTCACATCTCTTACAACCGACACAGTCTTCTGTTCTTGGAGCAGAAGCAATTTGTTTAGCTTTACATCCATCCCAAGGTATCATTTCTAATACATCTGTGGGGCAAGCTCGAACACATTGAGTACACCCTATACATGTATCATAAATCTTTACTGAGTGTGACATTGGATCTATTATTAATTTTTAAACGTCATAAATTTTCGATCTAGTAAACTTATAAAATGAATCATATATTTAGACACCAGATGAATCAATGATTAAGCAGAATTTTTCTAATGAATCTATTTCTGGATCGGCTCATGAGGGGAGAGAGGGCCAGGATACTTTGATTTGTTACGTTTTCGTAAACATAAACATGATAATATATTACGTATTCTACATGTTAATTGGAATTGATGAAGATTCTTATTTTAAATATCTATTTGAGGAATATAATTCATTTTTATGATTAATCTTACTTATTCAAAAAATTGGATTGGTTGATACGAATAGAGTTTCTATTAAGATAAATTGACGAAACAATTGCTAATCCAATAGCTGCTTCAGCGGCTGCAATAGCTATAACAAAAATTGAGAAAATGTCTCCTATTAATTGGCGATTATCAAAAAAATCCGAAAATGTTACTAAATTTAGATTAACTGCATTCAGTATAAGTTCAAGACACATAAGGGCTCGAACCATATTTCGACTCGTGATCAATCCATAGATACCAATAGAAAATAAATAAGCACTCAAAATAAGTACATGTTCGAGCATCATTGACCAACTCCTTATCAATATCGATGTATTTCAAGATGAATAACAATTAAACCGATTTAATTGACTAGAATATAAAGAATATAATAAGTACGGAGCTCACAAATGTGTAACAAAGACAAATCAATCTATTTTATTGGTAGTAATAGTGGTAGTAATAGATTGAAATAAAAACAGTTAAATTTTCTATATGATATACGAACAATCTTCAAATAGAATTGAAACACGGAACAAAGTTTTATTTGGATTGATAATTTATTACTGACGAGCCACAGCAATTGCACCTATCAAAGCAACTAAAAGAATTATGGAAATAAGTTCAAATGGAAGAAAAAAATCTGTTGCTAAATGAATCCCAATTTGTTGACTATTACTTATCAAATCTTGCTCTATAATCTGATTTGATCTTGTAGTCCAAATAATACCATACCACGAAGTATCTGAAATAATAGTAATTAGTGAAACAAAAATACTTGTACAAACCATCGAAGTAACCCTATCTCCAACGGTCCAAAGAGTCAAATCTTTGTAAGATCCTGAACCATTCATAAACATCACAGCAAATATGATTAAAACATTTATAGCCCCTACGTAAATAAGGAGCTGTGCGGCAGCTACAAAATGGGAATTTGATGAAATATAGAATAAAGATATACAAACAAGAACTAATCCCAATGAAAATGCAGAATAAATTGGATTGGTAAGTAATACCACTCCCAGACCTCCTAATATAAGACCCAATCCCAGAAACACTAAAAGAAAATCATGTATTGGTCCAGGTAAATCCATTATATATATGTAAAATAATAACTAAATCGAAAATCTTTCATGACCTTATTGACCTGACCAGGAAAATTACCCTCTTTTTTGATGATACGTTTTTATGAATTTCATTCTAAATGTTAATAAATTAGAATGGATGTGAATTAATGTGGATCCAATAATTGGATCAATTTTATTCTTTAATCAAAAATGCTAAATGGGAGTTTAAACAAGCTATATCTGTAAAAATAATTACGAATATATAACTAGATTTTTAATCCAAATGAAGCCTGGTTTCTCGCCAATCAATCAATAGTCGGTATTTTTATTGTATAATTAATTGTTGGCCAAGGAAAAATAAAACTCATTTTTTGATAAAAAAAAATGGAACCTTAGTAATTTTGAATTGTTCTTGAAGCATGAGGTTTATTCATTGTTTATTTGAGGCGAATTCAAAATTGTTCGAATTGTGTAATCGTCAATTACCGGCATTGGTAAACGCCCCAAAGCTATTTGATTATAATTCAATTCGTGACGATCATAAGTTGAAAGCTCATATTCTTCGGTCATCGATAAACAATTTGTTGGGCAATACTCAACACAATTACCACAAAAGATACAGATTCCGAAATCGATACTGTAATTAAGCAATTGTTTCTTTCGAATATCCGTTTCTAATTTCCAATCAACAACAGGTAAATCTATAGGACATACACGAACACATACTTCACAAGCAATGCATTTATCAAATTCAAAGTGAATTCGACCGCGGAAACGCTCCGATGTGATCAACTTTTCATAAGGATATTGAATAGTTACAGGTAAACGATTTGTGTGGGATAAAGTAATCATGAAACTTTGACCAATGTACCTTGCAGCTCGTACTGTTTGTTGACCATAATTCATGAACCCGGTTACCATAGGGAACATATCGTGAATATCTATGAGTAATTTTTCTCTTTCTCTTGTTTGATACAAGTAGTGAATAAAAAAAGAGTTTATTTACAGGGAAAGGAGTTGGGAAGAAGTTGTTAATAATAGATTACCTAGAGAAATAGGTAAAAGGAATTTCCATCCAAGATTTAATAATTGGTCCATTCTTAGCCTGGGTAAAGTCCATCTTGTTGTTATAGGAATGAACAAAAACAAATATGTTTTCACTAATGTAATAAAAAGACCAAGTATTGTCCCAAAAACTCCACTAGCTTTATTTATTTCAAAAAGTTGAGGAATAAATATGTAAGGAATAGATAGATTCCACCCACCCAAATAAAGAACTGTTACAAAGAATGAAGAAACTAGTAGATTTAAATAGGAAGCAACATAAAATAAACCAAATTTTATACCTGAATATTCGGTTTGATAACCTGCTACTAACTCTTCCTCTGCTTCTGGTAAATCAAAAGGTAATCTCTCACATTCTGCTAGGGAGGAAATTATAAAAATGATAAACCCTATTGGTTGACGCCACAAATTCCACCCCCAAAAACCGTATTTTGACTGTGCCTCAATTATATCAACTGTACTTGAACTGTTAGATAATCATAGTCGGTGATAACATCACTGCTCCCATCGCTATTACAGAACCGTACGTGAGATTTTCGCCTCATACGGCTCCTCGAGAATCACAAATAAATCTAAGGACCGGATCAGCATTCTTTATCTTGATATGTTCTAGATAGAGTAAAAATCTATTGATAAGGTCCCGAATTAGACCAATGGAATTCTGTCTACTATAATACTAATAAGTACTTCTGAATTGATCTCATCCTTTATTTTATATTTTATCACTTTATTTAAATTTAATAATAATTTTATTTTTGAGTAATAATGAAATCCTTAAATAAAATACTCCTTGTGTAAATATCCATAGATATTTCAACCCATAGTTTTTGATTACGAAAAAGAATTAGACATTACGTTATATAGATATAGAAAAAATAAAAAGATCTCTCTTTTTTTATTTCATTCTTTTTTTTTTTTCGTTCCTACTCGTCTTTCTCAAAAGGGTATTGAAAAAAAGTAAAGGATTATTTCGTTCCTAATAGTTATTTCTTTAATTGGTGGATAGGAACATACTCTGGATCGGAATCGTAGGGAGTACTACCTGATCATTTCTACCAACTTAAAGCCCCAATTAGTATTCCTTTTATGCAGAAATGTCCCTTTGGATAATTTACATAATATCTATTACTAATCCTTTGTGTAATTTTGGTGTTTCTAACCATCCACTTATTTTTGCGGAATCACCCGTTATGGTAATACATGTATGTAAATACATACAAACGATAGTGAAAACTCCATACAGTTGATCTTTTGCACCCGCTTCAAGCTATGATATGATGTCCAATCAACCAATCTTGGGGTAAACAGTCTCTACTGCTTATATTTACTTTTGCTTAATCCTGGTACATAGGAAATGAGACTCAATCTGTTTACTGCGAACTTCTAAGCTGTTTTCTTTCACTCATATAACTATCTGATTTAGTTCGTCAACCCAAAGGATAAACAAATAAATGAGGATATCTATTCAAACCTTTCCTAGAAATAAAGTCAAAATAAATAGGAAAAGTTTATGTCTCAACGAATCGCACGTAGAGATATTGATAATACACATAGAGTTAATGGTATTTCATAACTAATCGATTGAGCAGCAGCTCGTAAACCACCCAAAAAGGAATATTTATTATTTGATCCATATCCTGACATAAGTAGTCCAATGGGAGCAATACTTGAAATAGCGATCCATAAAAAAACACCAATATTGAGATCGGCTAGCACAAGGTGATAGCCAAAAGGAATTACCAAATAACTTAGTAGAATTGATATGACCGCTATGGATGGTCCGATACTGAATAAACTGGTATCTCCTCTCGATGGAATAATATTTTCTTTTAAAAGTAGTTTTGTCCCATCTGCTAGCGCTTGGAGAATTCCAAAAGGGCCGGCGTATTCAGGTCCAATACGTTGTTGTATCCCTGCGGATATTTCTCTTTCTAACCATACAATTACTAGTACACTTATTGTAATTCCCAATACAAGAGTCAAGCTAGGGATAAGCATCCATATAATCCCATAGACCTCCTTTAAGGATTCCAATTTTGAAAACGAATTGATATCTTGTACTTCTGTTGTATCAATTATCATTTCAACGATCAACTTCTCCCATAATGATATCTATACTACCTAGTATCGTCATAATATCAGCCAATTTCATTCTTTTAACTAACTGAGGAAGAATTTGCAAATTGATAAAACCAGGTGGTCGGATTTTCCATCGCCAAGGAAAAACACTTTGATCTCCTATCAAAAAAATTCCCAACTCTCCCTTTGGTGCTTCGACTCTCACATAAAGTTCCTGTTTCGGTAATTCAAAAGTGGGCGAAGGTTTTTTACTAATGAATCTATATTCAAAATCATTCCATTCAGGATCGCTTACTCTATCAAAGCATCGGATTTCTAAATTCTCATAGGGCCCCCCTGGAATCCCTTCCAGAACTTGTTGAATAATTTTTATAGATTCCGTCATTTCATTGATTCGTACTAAATAACGAGCTAATGAATCTCCTTCTTTTTGCCATTTAATTTCCCAATCAAATTCGTCATAACACTCATAATTATCAATTTTACGAAGATCCCATTGTATTCCGGAAGCTCGTAGCATTGGTCCTGATAAACCCCAATTTATTGCTTCCTCTCCATTAATAATGCCCACTCCCTCAATCCGTTCTAAAAAAATAGGATTTCGTGTAATAAGTTTTTGATATTCAGAAATCCCTGTTAAAAAATAATCACAGAAATCCAAACATTTATCTATCCAGCCATGAGGTAGATCAACAGCCACTCCTCCGATACGAAAATAATTATGCATCATTCTCATACCAGTGGCAGCTTCGAATAAATCATATACTAATTCTCTTTCTTTAAAAATATAGAAGAAAGGGGTTTGTGCACCAATATCTGCCATAAAGGGACCAAGCCATAATAAATGAGAAGCTATACGACTCAACTCCAACATAATTACTCTGATATAGCTGGCTCTCTTCGGTACTTGAATATTTCCTAATTGCTCTGGTGCATTTACGGTTATTGCTTCTGTGAACATAGTAGCTAAATAATCCCAACGTGTTACATAAGGCAGATACTGTATAATTGTTCGGTTTTCCGCAATTTTTTCCATCCCTCTGTGTAAATAACCCAATATTGGTTCACAGTCGATAACATCTTCACCATCTAGAGTAATGATGAGCCGAAGAACCCCATGCATGGATGGGTGGTGAGGACCCATATTTACTATCATGAGGTCTTTTCTGGTAGCTGGTACATTCATAGGTTTTTCCCCGATTCATTATTCCATGAATTACTGAAAACAAAAATAAATTTATCCAAATTCAAGATATAATAAATCAAATAATTAAGGTTCTTCAAATTAGTGAGTTTTTAGTTCCCGAATATCCAACCAACCAATTAATTCTTTATAACGTACTCTATTTTTCTTTGACAAATAAGCCAGTAATCGTTGACGTTTTCCCAGAATTTTACGTAGACCTCGCTGAGATAAATAGTCTTTTCTGTGCAATTCTAAATGTGAAGTAAGTTTTCGTATCTTATTGGTGAAACTGAAAACTTGAAATTCAACAGACCCCTGGTTTTTTTCTTTTTCTTCTTGCAAAAAAACTGAACTGAATGCATTTTTTACCATAAAACTAAAAATTCTCCCCCTTTTTATTTTCGTGTTTAAAGATCTAAATTTTACCGATCAAAAATAAAAAAAAAATGAGTCAATGATCAATCTAATTTTCAATTGAAGTCGTATAGTATAGAAATATAAAAGAAAAGGACAGCACTTATAAAAGATAATAAGTTTTAGAGCTAAAAATGGAAATAATTAAAATAAAAGGATTCCGTTGAGTTATTTATAGATCTAATTGATACGTCAACGTCATTGAATTAGTATCATGTATAAGAATGAAATGTAAGATAGCACATGTATATGTGTGTATATGCGGTTGCTTTCATATATCAGATATGCTACAGGATATATAGATAAAATCTATCACCCTCTTTCATTGTGGATACATATGTATCCTTACCATATTGAAACGGCTGCCATTAGTGGTATCAAACCAATAGCGATTCATACAAGCTAAATCTTCTAATTGATAGGTTGGCCAAAGAAATAATTTTATTAATTTACTTTTCTCTATCTCAAGATTTGTGCTTTTATCCAAAAATTGATCGCAGTTTTTTACGTTTTTCCCATCGCGAAATACTAGATTTCTATCGTGACTGTTCCCATTTTGGGAATCCAAACAAATTAGAATTCTAAACTCTCTACGACGTCTAAGTGATAAAATATTTTCAGGAACGGGCAAAACATAATGATTTTTGTTTTGATTTTCAGTTATTTTTTGATGTCTTGCAATCGATTTATCAATATATCTTTTTTCTTGGTTTCCTTGATTAGTTTTGTCCTTACTCTTATGAACAAATGAAATACTTATGGTTTGACACATAAGAAACTTTCCATCCTTTGTAACAGACAGACGCACCGGTTCAATAATAAATATACTCTTTTTCATTAATTCTGGAAGAGTTAAATCTTTCTGAATCAGCATTATATCCAGACTCATTTCTCCCCGCTGAATAGAGGATATAGCAATTTCTCTTGGGTTTAGCAATCTAAGCAGGAAACAATATACCTTGATATTATTGAGCATTCTTTGATTTAAAGAATCATCCCATCTCAATTGAAAAAGCAAATATCTTTTAAGAAATAAATGGAGTTTCGCTTCTATATTGCTTTGGTATTTTTTTTTCTTTCTACGTTTTTTTATGTTTGATCCCATCCTATAATCTTCTTCAAGATCTTTTTCTTCAACTGATCCGTGATTCATTCGGTTTTGTGCATCTGATCTAGGATTCTCTCGAGTTGGAGATTTTTTTTCTTTTTTCTTTCTATTTTCTAATTCAAGATAGTTTGTTTTATTCAATGACAGATCCTTTTTTTGATTTTCATTGATATTTTTAGTTGCACTAATATTTACATCTCCATTAAAATTTAAAAGAAGTAATTTGATGGGTATGAACCAGGGTTTCATTTTATATGAATTATAAAGGAGTGCAAATTCTGGGAAGAACCAAAGGTTAAGGTTCGATATGGGACGATTTCGTATTTGTTCATTCATTCCCATCCAATAAAAACCTTTTTTATTGGAAGGCTTTATTTGTTGATGAGTCGTCAGACCTTTCTTCTCTATTTTTTTGTCATTAATAGTATTAGTCTTTTTATGACTGTTGGTATTGATCCAGGTCTCAATATCGACCGTATTTCTAAGACAAAAATGGATCATTTTCCAATCCCCATATTTTCTATCCAGATTTTTATCCATACCCCCAATACCCCTTTTTCCTAGATAATTATTGCTAAGAATATCTCCCATTCCATCAAATAATTTGTATTTCCTTATGTTGTAATTAGAAGAAATCCCTTGGTGATTGTTTACTTGTAATGGTGATACATAAATAGATGAGTTCTTCCTATCTTCATAAGATATAGATTTATATGATAAAAGATCATATCTATGGTCTTTTTGATTTAGTAATTTATAATAATTTTCTTTTTTATAATAAATTACTTGGTCTTTTTCATAAGAAGCCCGTTTGTTTAAATCTTTATTTTGAGCCATCCAACCTTGATTAACTTTATTTCGCCATTTTCCTGGTACTAATTTAGACCATCTAATCTTAGATAAATTATATTGATAATGACCCCTTAACCCCGTTTTCCATTTATTATTTATTCCAAAATAATCCTTTATTTCGTTTATAAGAAAAAGGGATGTTCCATTATATTGAAGGACAAATCGTAACTTATCCAAGTTAATAACTTGGATTTGTGATAATTTGTAAAAGACATATGCTTGTGACAAAGAGGATAAGTTCTTTGAATTCTTACTAAGATTAGAAAGGGACTTTCTAAAGTTAATTGTATTTTGATTTGTTTTATCAATACCTTCTTGATTGGCTTTAATATTGGAAATGTATTTACTCATATAGATATATTTTGATTCAAGAAAAAGTGGTGTATTGATCTGAAGAATATTAATAATAAATAAGAAGATATATATATATATCCTTGCAAAGAAAAATTTTATAAAAAAAATGGATTTACGGATTAATCGAATATTTCTTCTTTTAAACATTGGTCCACAAATTTTGGGAGATTCAAATCTTTCAGCATCATTACTTTTTTTGTTTTTCTTATCTTTTCGAACTTTTCCTATTTGAGTTCTGATTCGATTTGTTTTATCAGTTAGATCTTTTATTTTTTTTTCGTTCAGTGAATAATTTGTCCAATCGAGAGATTTAATTTGACTGGACGATTCATAAATAATACTATTACTGATTCTCGAATCTTTTTCTTTTTTAGTTTCATTCGATCCAGATACTTCTTTCAACCCCAAAAATGGAGTTGGATTTCTTTTTAATAGTTCTTTAATTATTCTTTGTATAAAGATAATGTTTTTTATAATCCATATCTGTATTTCTTTTGATATTATTAGAACAACGTTTGCTCTTTCGATTAGAATTAGAAAACAATTCGTTTTCCATTTCAGAATTTTTTTTCTTAGTTTTTTAAAAATGGAGTCAAAAAGTAAGGATCTTTTTCGTGGAGAACCAAAAGGTAGTTCAGCTTCCATTCCAAAAACTGTTAAAAAACAAAAATCATCGTTTTTTTTATCTTTCTTTTTGAGTAGATCTCTATAAGGGGAGGCTAGTTTAGATCTGTGCCAAGGTTTCAAACGGAAAGGAAATAATATTTTTATTTGAATACCATCTATTAACCAGTTTTTTGGAAATTCTGTTTCCGATAATTGAACACCATTATAGGTGCATTTAACATGCATTTCCCTCTTCCAACTCTTTAAATCCTCGGACCACTCGGGAAATTGAAATAATAGCATACGACCCATATTTTTAGCTATTATCAATGACGGTAATATAATATATCTTCTAAGAATTGATTGTGTTACTAAGATTGAACCTCTTATTATTTGAGCAAATATAATGCTATCCCAGGCTTCCGCTATTTCGATTCGTGCTTGATCTTCTAGTCTGCCCATCGCTCTTTTGTCCGCTTCTTTTTTCTCCTGTTCGTTTGTATCTTCTTCCACATAATCCGAAATTTCAAATTCTGTATTTTTACCCATCCTATTTAGAAAAATTAATTTAAGAAGTTCGGAGATATCAAATAAAAAAAGAGGGGGGTTGTCTATTCTGTCAAAAAAAAACGGGGAATGCACATTTGCTTGAAACAATTCCAAAATTCCTATTTTACGTCTTTGAGCGCGCATGGATCCTTTTATTATGTCTCGACGAAAATCTGATTGTTGAGAATAATGTATTAAAGCGACTTCGTCTGTTGGATCAGAATTATTAGTATCTGGGGTAGTAGTATAAGTATCGGGATTTTGCTGATTATCAGTAAAAATGACTACACGTTTAGCTTTTCTTGAACGAATCTGATGATCCTCCTCCGCGTCTTCTTCATTTTGTCTCTCTTGCTGTTCTAACTCGTCAATTAATTCATATGACCATCGAGGTATTTTTTTACTTATTTCTTTTATTTCTATTTCAAGATTTCTAACTTTTTGCTCGTTGGTATCGGTTATAACTGCATTAAATAACAATTTTGCTTGTGAATAATTATTATTTTTTTCTTGTTGGGAAAATAAAGAAAGTCCTTTCAAATGGAAATCCATTGAGCATATTGATTTTACAGCAAATTCACTAATAAAATTCAAGAAATTACCATTACCAATTTCCGTTGATATTGATTTTTGATCAAATGCAGCTATTCTTTTTTCAAATTCTCGATAACTAGTAGCAATAAGGATCTCGTGGATCTTATTTATCCAAAGAGTTCCAATGGAATTTCCGATGGGAATTTTATTTATGATTGAAGGGGAAAAAACAAAATGGATTATTCCACGATAAGGCCCGTTCGAGAAAGGATCATACTTTTTAGGCAAGTATTCTTTTTTAGTTTCATCATTACACAATCTAGTTTTTTTTTCGAGTACTACATCCAGAGGAAGAGATCCCTTATCTATAGCCTCTATTCGACTTATAAACTCGTTGCTGAGCTTGTTTTCTTTTTGTTCATTCGTATAAACCCACTGATTATCTAGTTCATAAGAGGAAGGGTTTTCGGTTGTGTACAAAGCCATCTTTCTTTGTATCATTTCCAAAAAAGTGGATAAACTCGGTGTATACATAAAAGAGATTTTTTGTTTTCCATCACTTCGACATGTGTAAAAAAAATATTGTGACATTTCATTTCTTACAGCATTTTCAAATCGCTCATTTTTTATATACCGCAATGGCAATGGACGAGTCCATCGTTTATAGTCGAAAAGACCGATCACAAGAAGTTTTTCAAACCAGAAGAAAGGATCTTCTTTGTTTTTAAGGATTTCTAACTTCGAATTTTCGTGATTCCCATCCAGATCAGAAGTTTCATAAACTCGGCTCTTTTTATAGAATGTCTCTTTAAAGTGAAAGTGGAATTCATCCTTTGTTTTTTCCGTTCCATTCACTCGGATCTCTTCTGTTTCATCGATTTTGTCCGGATCCTCCTTTTCTTCCGAAAAAAGGGAAGGAGAAGGATCTTCTTCGGTGGATCCCTCTTGTTCCTCTTTAGTCCCCTTCGTTTTGGAAGTTGGTTCTATTTCTACATCTGTTTCTTCCTTGCTTTCCCCCCTTTCTTCCGTTTCTGAGGATTCTGAGGTTTCTTTCAGTTTCTTAGTAACGCTGGGTGACGGTAGTCTGCCTAAATAGTAGACACAGGTAATAAATAAGAGAATACTAAAGATTCGAGCCATAGAATT